TTCTTTTATTTTCTTCATCCTTTGCATTGGAAGAATAGACTAAAAATTGATATGATTCAACCTCAGACCCATTTAAACGTAGCGGATAACAGCGGGGCTCGAGAATTAATGTGTATTCGAATCATAGGAGCTAGCAATCGTCGATATGCTCACATTGGTGACGTTATTATTGCTGTGATCAAAGAAGCAGTACCCAATATGCCCCTACAAAAATCAGAAATAGTCAGAGCAGTAATTGTTCGTACCTGTAAAGAACTTAAACGTGACAGCGGTATGCTAATACGATATGATGACAATGCTGCAGTTGTGATTGATCAAGAAGGAAATCCAAAAGGAACTCGAATTTTTGGTGCAATCCCCCGAGAATTGAGACAATTAAATTTTACTAAAATAGTTTCATTAGCTCCCGAGGTATTATAAAATAAAACGAGATGTTGATATCTTTTTATCTTTCTTTGGGGTATTTAAAAGAAATAGATTAAGAACTAGATTAATTCGTAGATTGTGTCTCACGCATATACCTTTTCAAACAAATTCCTATATCATAAACCAATAATAAAAAAAAAAAAGAAAAAACATGTTGATTATATCCAATTTGGAGGCACCAATAATTTTAGTTCATCATGGGTAGAGACACTATTGCTGAGATAATAACCTCTATACGAAACGCAGATATGGATAGCAAAAGAGTTGTTCGCATAGCATCTACTAATATTACCGAAAATATTGTTAAACTACTTTTCCGAGAAGGTTTTATCGAAAATGTCAGAAAACATCAAGAAAAAAACAAATCTTTTTTGGTTTTAACCCTGCGACATAGAAGGAATAGGAAAAGACCCTATCGAAATTTTTTAAATTTAAAAAGGATCAGTCGACCCGGCCTACGAATCTATTCTAACTCTCAACGAATTCCTAGAATTTTAGGTGGGATGGGGATTGTAATTCTTTCTACTTCTCGAGGTATAATGACAGACCGGGAGGCTCGACTAGAAGGAATCGGCGGAGAAATTTTGTGTTATATATGGTAATCCTTTTAATATTCAAATGGGATCCGAAAACTCTTCCTATTTGTACAAAAAAAAGAAAAAGGGGGGGGAAGTTGTCTAATATCGTTTCTCCTCCCTTAGTTGATACTTCAAGGGGGCTTTACCTGGAATGAAAGAACAAAAATGGATTCATGAAGGTTTAATCACTGAATCGCTTCCAAATGGCATGTTCCGGGTTCGGTTAGATAATGAGGATCTGATTCTAGGTTATGTTTCAGGAAAGATACGACGTAGTTTTATACGGATACTGCCCGGAGATAAAGTCAAAATTGAAGTAAGTCGTTATGATTCAACCAGAGGACGTATAATTTATCGACTACGAAACAAGGATTCAAAAGATTAGGCGGTTTTTATTGAATACGATTCGAGATGCAAAATTTCAAGAAACTTATTTTCTACCAAGAAGGAGATTAAGAATTAAGATTAAGGAATGACAAATATGAAAATAAGAGCTTCCGTTCGTAAAATTTGTGAAAAATGTCGACTAATCCGCAGGCGGGGGCGCATTATAGTAATTTGCTCCAACCCGAGACATAAACAAAGACAAGGATAATCAGACTCGCTAAAGGGCTCAGTGTACAAATAAGGAATCCTTTTTGATTCGAAATGGATATATCCATATATTTCTGATTCATATTTATGAGATGGTAAAATATGGCAAAAGCTATGCCGAGAATCGGTTCACGTAGGAATGGACGTATTGGTTCGCGTAAAAGTACACGTAGAATACCAAAGGGAGTTATTCATGTTCAAGCAAGTTTCAATAATACTATTGTGACGGTTACAGATGTACGGGGTCGGGTGGTTTCCTGGTCCTCGGCCGGTACTTGTGGATTCAAGGGTACCAGAAGAGGGACTCCCTTTGCTGCTCAAACTGCAGCAGCAAATGCTATTCGTACAGTAATGGATCAAGGTATGCAAAGAGCAGAAGTCATGATAAAGGGTCCCGGTCTCGGAAGAGACGCAGCATTACGAGCTATTCGTAGAAGTGGTATACTATTAACTTTCGTACGGGATGTAACCCCTATGCCACATAATGGCTGTAGACCTCCGAAAAAAAGACGTGTGTAGAAATGAACAGTGAAGGAATTTCAAGAGAAACAAGAGAAATAAATAATTCAATCAAATAAAAAAAACTATTATATTACTATGGTTCGAGAGAAAGTAACAGTATCTACTCGGACATTACAGTGGAACTGTGTTGAATCAAGAACAGACAGTAAACGTCTTTATTATGGGCGCTTTCTTCTGTCTCCACTTATGAAAGGCCAAGCCGACACAATAGGCATTGCGGTGCGAAGAGCTTTGCTGGGAGAAATAGAAGGAACATGTATCACGCGTGTAAAATTCGAGAACGTCTCGCATGAATATTCTACTATAACGGGTATTCAAGAATCGGTTCATGAAATTTTAATGAATTTGAAAGAAATTATATTGAGAAGTAATCTATATGG